TATATAATATCGCTTTTTCCTAGATAATTCTTGCTAGGAATATTCTTGAGTATGTTAAAAAATTTTTCTTTATTTCTGGTAGAATTTTCTTGGTTCTTATTTGTTTCTAATGATGATCTATAAATATAGGAGTTATTCTTAGTTTCAGAATGAATATATTTATATGATAAAAGATCATATCTATAGTTTTTTTTTAAATTCTCCTCTTTATTTGGTAATAAATACACTTTCGAATTTTGTTTTTTTTTTGAATCAAGTAATTGGTCTTTTTCAGAGGAATACCATTTGTTTAAATCTTTATTTTGAGACGTATGGCATTGATTGATTCTATTTTCCCATTTTTGGGGGATTAATCTAGACGATTTAATCTGAGATAAATCGTATTGATAATGACCTCTTAACCAGTTTTTCCATGGATTCATTCCAGAATTTGGAAGTTTCTTATGTCTTACTTTGGAATGAAATATTCCTTGTCTTCCAAAAAAATCCTTTATTTCAGTCTTAAGAAAAAAAGACGGTCCATTATATTGAAGAATAGATCTTAACTTATTGAAGTTAATAATTTGGGTTTGTGATAATTTTAAAAATACATATTTTTGTGACAAGTAAGATAAATCAAAAAAAATATCTGATTTCCGCTTACTATTTTTAAGATTCTCAAAAGCCCTTTTTATAGTCATAGGCGAAATAAAGTCAATTTTATTTTTTTTTGTTTTATTAATACTTTCTTGATTTGTTTCATTATTGTCAATGTATTTATCATTATCAAGAATTTTTTTTGTTGATTCGAGAAAAAGTTGTAGAGCGATTCTGCGCATATTAATGATACATAGAAAGATATCTATGTATATTTTTTCAATGAAAAATTGAACTATTAATTCAATATTTTTTCTTTTTAATATTTTCAAAATTTTTGGGGATGATTCTGCATTATTCTTTTTCTTTTTTTTGATTCCTGGCATTACTTTTTTTTTATTTTTTTTCATTATTTCTATTTCATTTCTGATTGTGTTTCTTCTATCAATCTTATGTTTCATTTCTTCTTCTGCCTGTGAAAAATTTGTCCAACCTGTAGATCCAATTTGACTAAGTGATTCATGAATTGTCTGATTGCTGATTATGGAACTCTTTTCTGTTTGAGTTTCACTTGATTCATATATTTCTCTCGATATCAATTCTCTCCGTATAAATAATGGAATTTTCTTGCTGTTTAAAAGTTCTTTTATTATTCGTTTTACAAAGAAAACTGCTTTTGCTTCGTTCTTTTTTATTTTTTTTAAAATTCTTCGAACTCTCAAATTGAATTTTCTGATTTCGACTTGATAGTCTATATCTTTAAAAATGGGTTCAAAAAAGGAAGGTGTTTTTCGAGGAGGACCAAAAGGATATTCCGTTTCCATTCCCAAAACTGTTAAAAAACAAGAATCAAAATCCTCTTGTTGCTTTAGATCTCTATCAGAATCAGAGAGTCCTAGCTTAGATCTGTGCCAAGGTTTCAAACGAAAAGGATATAGGATTTTGATCTGAAAACCCCCTCTTAACCAATTTTTAGGAAGTTTTGTTTTGGAGAATTGAAGACCATTAGGGCTGCATTTTAGATAAATTTCTCTATTCCAATCTTGGAAATCCTCATACCATTCTGGCGATTGCCGTAATAAAATACGGACAATATTCTTAGCTATTATCAATAAGGGTAATTTAATATATCTTCTAAAAATTGATTGAACTAGTAATAGAATACTTCTTGTTTTTTGTGCATGTGGAATGTTCTCCCAGAATTCCATTGTGTCTTCCTGGGTGTTTTTTTTTATTTTGAATTGTTGATCCAAAATTTCTAATTCTGGCTTTTTACCGAACCAACCTCTAATATTAAAAAACAGTTTGATTAGGTCGGATATAGGAAAAGGATAATCTTCCATTTTTTCCAAAAAAAGGGGGGAATGGGGATTTCTTTGAGACGGTCCCCAAATAACAATTTTACGCCTTTGAGAGCGCATAGATCCTTTGATTACGGATCGACGAAAATCTGGTTCTTCCAAATAACTTATAAAACCCAAATTTCTATTCAATTTTTTATAAAAACTAGAATTTGTGAAATAAGACGTATTCAAAGTTCCTAAAGTTCGTCTCGAACGCTTTAAAAAAGTTATAGGTTTAAATCTTCTTGTTCGAAGCTGGTGGGACAGCCCTTGCATTACGCCTTGTTCTTTTCGTCGTTTTTTTAAATGTTGGTGCAACTCGTTGATTAATTTGTATGACCATCGAGGGAGTTTTTTACCGATTTCATTTATTCCATTTGAATCAATTTTGGCTTGGTTTTTTTGTGATTTTTCTATTTTCTGTTCATATTCTCGAGAATTAGGATAGGGAAGAAGGATATCATGAATTTTATTTAGTTCAGATGTTTTTGTGCAATTTTCTATCGAAGTTTGATTTATGATTGAAGAATTTATTATTGAAGATGAAAACAATTTCTTGATTCTTCCACGATACATCCCAG